GGATGGTCATAATAAGGTTTATAAGTCGTTTTCAGATGTAATTGAAGGAAAAGAGGGAAGATTTCGTGAGACTCTGCTTGGCAAACGGGTTGATTATTCGGGGCGTTCTGTCATTGTTGTAGGCCCCTCACTTTCATTACATCGATGTGGATTGCCTCGCGAAATCGCAATAGAGCTTTTCCAGAGTTTTTTAATTTGTGGGCTAATTACACAACATCTTGCTTCGAACATAGGAGTTGCTAAGAGTACAATTCGGGAAAAAGGGCCAATTGTATGGGAAATACTGCAGGAAGTTATGCGGGGACATCCAGTATTGCTGAATAGAGCGCCTACTCTGCATAGATTGGGCATACAGGCATTCCAGCCCATTTTAGTGGAAGGGCGCGCTATTTGTTTACATCCATTAGTTTGTAAGGGATTCAATGCAGACTTTGATGGGGATCAAATGGCTGTTCATGTACCTTTATCTTTAGAGGCTCAAGCGGAGGCTCGTTTACTTATGTTTTCTCATATGAATCTCCTGTCTCCTACTATTGGAGATCCCATTTCCGTACCGACTCAAGATATGCTTATTGGACTCTATGTATTAACGAGCGGGAATCGTCGAGGTATTTGTGCAAATAGGTATCATCCACGGAATCGAAGAAATTATCAAGATGAAAGAATTGACGATAATAGCTATAAGTATACGTATACGAAAGAACCCTTTTTTTGTAATTCCTATGATACAATTGGGGCTTATCGTCAGAAAAGAATCCATTTAGATAGTCCTTTGTGGCTCCGGTGGCGATTAGATCAACGCGTTATTGCTTCAAGAGAAGCTCCCATCGAAGTTCATTATGAATCTTTGGGTACCTATCATGAGATTTATGGACATTATCTAATAGTACGAAGTATAAAAAAAGAAATTCTTTCTATATACATTCGAACCACCGTTGGCCATATTTCTCTTTATCGAAAAATCGAAGAAGCTATACAAGGGTTTTGTCGGGCTTGCTCATATGGTACCTAATCATATAGTAAGTATCTAACCTAAGTAATTCTATGACACCTTGGGTCTTTCGGGTTCAAGCATGATCACCATTGCTGACCTTTCTACGTCAATCAAGATAGAGAAAAGGAAGTTTTCCAATCGTTGACTCAAATCCATTGTCGAATCTTACTCAGCGGAATACAGAGGTACTTATGGCAGAACGAGTGAGTCTGGTCTTTCACAATAAAATGATAGATGGAACTGCTATTAAACGACTTATTAGCAGGTTAATAGATCACTTCGGGATGGCATATACATCACACATCCTGGATCAAGTAAAGGCCCTGGGTTTCCAGCAAGCCACTGCTACATCTATTTCATTAGGCATTGATGATCTTTTAACGATACCTTCTAAGCGATGGCTAGTCCAAGATGCTGAACAACAAAGTTTTATTTTGGAAAAACACCATCATGATGGGAATGTCCATGCGATAGAAAAACTACGTCAATCCATTGAGATATGGTATGCTACAAGTGAATATTTGCGACAAGAAATGAATCCTAATTTTAGGATGACTGATCCCTTTAATCCAGTCCATATAATGTCTTTTTCGGGAGCTAGAGGAAATGCATCTCAAGTACACCAATTGGTGGGTATGAGAGGATTAATGTCTGATCCCCAGGGTCAAATGATTGATTTACCCATTCAAAGCAATTTACGCGAAGGACTTTCTTTAACAGAATATATAATTTCTTGCTATGGAGCCCGCAAGGGAGTTGTGGATACCGCTGTACGAACATCAGATGCTGGGTATCTTACGCGCAGACTTGTTGAAGTAGTTCAACACATTGTTGTATGTAGAACAGATTGTGGCACCATCCGAGGAATTTCTGTGAGTCCTCAAAATCAAAATAGGATGCTGTCGGAAAGGGTTTTTAGCCAAACATTAATTGGTCGTGTATTAGCAGACGATATATATATGGGTCCGCGATGCATCGCCATTAGAAATCAAGATATGGGGATTGGACTTATTAATCGACTCATAGCCTTTCAAACACAAGCAATATCTATTCGAACCCCTTTTACTTGTAGGAGTACATCTTGGATCTGTCGATTATGCTATGGTCGGAGTCCGACTCATGGTGACCTGGTTGAATTGGGGGAAGCCGTAGGTATTATTTCGGGTCAATCTATTGGGGAACCGGGGACTCAACTAACATTAAGAACTTTTCATACCGGTGGCGTATTTACAGGGGGCACTGCAGAACATGTACGAGCCCCTTCTAATGGTAAAATAAAATTCAACGAGGATTTGGTTCATCCCACGCGCACACGTCACGGGCATCCTGCTTTTCTATGTTCGATAGATTTGGATGTAATTATTGAGAGTGAAAATATTATGCATAATGTGACTATTCCACCAAAAAGTTTTCTTTTAGTTCAAAATGATCAATATGTCGAATCAGAACAAGTGATTGCTGAGATTCAGGCGGGAGCATACACTTTGAATTTTAAAGAGAGGGTTCGAAAACATATCTATTCTGATTCAGAAGGAGAAATGCACTGGAGTACTGATGTGTACCATGCACCCGAATTTACATATAGTAATGTACACCTTTTGCCAAAAACAAGTCATTTATGGATATTATCGGGGGGTTCAGGCAGATCGAGTATAGTTGCTTTTTCACTCTACAAGGATCAAGATCAAATGAATATTCATTCTCTTGCTCTTTCTGTCGAACGAAGAGAGATTTCTAGCCTCTCGCTCTCGGTGAATAATGATCAAGCGAGACACAAATTATTTCGTTCTGAGTTTTCTTCTAAAAAAGAAGGTGGAATTCTTGAGATGTCTGATTATTCGGGATTTAATAGAATCATAGGTACTAGTCATTATAATCTCATACATCCTGCAATTCTCCACGCGAATTCGGATTTATTGGCAAAAAGACAAAGAAATAGATTTCGTATTCCATTGCACTCGATTCAAGAACAAGAGAAAGAGCTAATGCCCTATTCAGGTATCTCGATTGAAATACCCATAGGGGGTATTTTCCGTATAAATAGTATTCTTGCTTATTTCGACGATCCTCGATACAGAAGAAAGAGTTCCGGAATTACTAAATATGGTACTCTGGGTGCGCATTCAATCGTCAAAAAAGAGGACTTGATTGAGTATCGAGGACTCAAAAAAATTAAGACAAAATACCAAATGAAAATAGATCGCCTTTTTTTCATTCCCGAGGAAGTGCATATTTTTCTCGAATCTTCTTACCTAATGGTACGGAATAATAGTATCATTGGAGTAAATACACGAGTCGCTTTAAATATAAGAAGCCGAGTGGGCGGATTGGTCCGAATGGAGAGAAAAAAGGGGGGTATTGAACTAAAAATATTTTCAGGAGATATCCATTTTCCTGGAGAGATAGATAAGATATCCCGACACAGTGGCATCTTGATACCGCCAGAAAGGGAAAAAAAAGAACTTAAGGAAGCCACTAAGGAATCAAAAAAATTTAAAAAATGGATCTATGTTCAACGGATCACACCTACCAAGAAAAAGTATTTTGTTTTGATTCGACCCGTAGTCACATATGAAATAGCGGACGGTATAAATTTAGCAACACTCTTCCCCCAGGATCCGCTGCGGGAAAAGGATAATATGCAATTTAGAGTTGTCAATTATGTACTTTATGGGAAGGGTAAAGCTGCTCGGGCAATTCCTGATACAAGTATTCAATTAGTTCGGACGTGTTTAGTGTTGAATTGGGACCAAGACAAAAAAAGTTCGTCCGCCGAAGAGGTTTGTGCTTCCTTTGTTGAAGTACGTACAAATGGTCTGATTCGCGATTTCTTAAGAATCAACTTAGTGAAATCCCAAATTTCATATATCAGAAAAAGGAATCGTCCGTCAGTTTTAGGATTGATCTCTGATAATGGTTCCATTCGCACCAATAGCAATCCGTTTTATTCCATTTTTGGCAAGGCGGGGGTTAAACAATCACTTAGCCAAAATCAAGGAACTATTCGTACGTTGTTGAATAGAAATAAGGAATGCCAATCTTTGATAATTTTGTCATCATCTAATTATTTTAGAATGGGTCCATTGAACGATGCAAAATATCCCAATGTGATAAAACAATCAATTCCAATTCAAAAGGATTCTCTAACCCCAATTAGGAATTCGTTGGGACCCTTAGGAACAGTCCTTCAAATTGCGAATTTTTATTCATTTTACTATTTAAAAACTCATAATCATCGCTCGGTAACTAAATATTTGAAACTTGATAATTTAAAACAGACTTGTCAAGTACTTAAATATTATTTAATGGACGAAAAGGGGGAAATTTATAATCCTGATACAGACAGTAAGATCATTTTGAATCCATTTAATTTGAATTGGTATTTTCTCCATCATAATTATTGTGAGGAAATGTCCCCGATAATTAGTCTTGGGCAGTTTCTTTGTGAAAATGTATGTATAACCAAAAACAGACCACACCTAAAATCTGGTCAAGTTTTAATTGTTAAAGTTAACTCTGTAGTAATACGATCAGCTAAGCCTTATTTGGCTACTCCTGGAGCTACTGTTCATGGGCATTATGGAGAAATCCTTTACGAAGGGGATACATTAGTTACATTTATATATGAAAAATCGCGATCCGGTGATATAACGCAGGGTCTTCCAAAAGTAGAACAAGTGGTAGAAGTGCGTTCGCTTGATTCAATATCGATGAACCTAGAAAAGAGAGTTGAGGGTTGGAACGCGCGTATAACAAGAATTCTTGGGATTCCTTGGGGATTCTTGATTGGTGCTGAGCTAACTATAGTGCAAAGTCGTATCTCTTTGGTTAATAAGATCCAAAAGATTTATCGATCGCAGGGGGTGCAGATCCATAATAAGCATATAGAAATTATTGTACGTCAAATAACATCAAAAGTCTTGGTTTCAGAAGACGAAATGTCTAATATTTTTTTACCCGGCGAACTGATTGGATTGTTGCGAGCGGAACGAACGGGGCGCGCTTTGGAAGAAGTGATCGGTTATCGAACTATCTTATTGGGAATAACGAGAGCATCTCTGAATACTCAAAGTTTTATATCCGAAGCAAGTTTTCAAGAAACCACGCGAGTTTTAGCAAAAGCAGCTCTCCGAGGTCGTATTGATTGGTTGAAGGGTTTGAAGGAAAACGTTGTTCTGGGGGGAATAATACCCGCTGGTACCGGATTCAAAGGATTAGTGCACTGTTCAAGGCAGCATAACACCATTCTTTTGGAAAGACAAAAACAAAAAAGGAATTTATTTGGGGGGGAAATGAGAGATATTTTCTTACACCACAGAGAATTATTTGACTCTTGCATTTCAACGACTTTACACGATACATCCGAGCAATTGCTTAGAGGGTTTAATAAGTCCTAGGAGCGGATTCTTTTAACTATTTGTGATCGTTTGATTTCTTAATGGTAAGAAAAAAGGATAATAATGAATAGAAAGTAATGAATGGCCTGGGTCGTGTATCAATGGTAAATCTCTGGTAGAAGAGAAAGTTCCCTCGGAACAATTATTTATTTCATATTTCAGGGCGCCTCGTCTCTTAAAAAAAAAAAGAAGAAGTGGGGGAGAAATGGCAAGAAGATATTGGAACATCCGTTTGGAAGAGATGATGGAAGCAGGAATTCATTTTGGTCATGGTACTCGGAAATGGAATCCTAGAATGGCACCTTATATATCTGCAAAACACAAAGGTATTCATATTACAAATCTTATTCGAACTGCTCGTTTTTTATCAGAAGCTTGTGATTTAGTTTTTGATGCAGCAAGTAGGGGAAAACTATTCTTAATTGTTGGTACTAAAAATAAAGCAGCTGATTCGGTCGCGCGAGCTGCAATAAAGGCTCGGTGTCATTATGTTAATAAAAAATGGCTCGGTGGTATGTTAACGAATTGGTCCACTACAGAAACGAGACTTCACAAGTTCAGGGATTTGAGAACGGAACAAAAAAAGGGGAGACTTGACAGTCTTCCCAAAAGGGGTGCCGCTATTTTGAAGAGAGAATTATCACGCCTGCAAACGTATCTAGGGGGGATTAAATATATGACGAGGGTACCCGATATTGTAATCATCGTTGATCAGCACGAAGAATATAGGGCTCTTCGAGAATGTATCACTTTGGGAATTCCAACAATTTGTTTAATCGATACAAATTGTGACCCCGATCTCGCAGATATTTCGATTCCAGCAAACGATGACGCTATAGCTTCAATCCGATTAATTCTTAACAAATTAGTATTCGCAATTTGTGAGGGTCGCTCTAGCTATATACGAAATCGTTGATTAATAATAAGATAAATAAATGATTTTGGTAACTCCATGTATTTATGGCTTGGGTACTATTCCTAAATCGCACAAAAGAAACAAAAACTGGTGGATATTATATAATTAGCAGATATTCAAACTATACAACTCAAGTAGACAAGTCGAAAAGAAGATGGTTGAATCAAAATAATTCCTTTTTAATTTCTATTTCGGTCAGAGGGCAATATGAATGTTCTATCATGTTCCATCAACACACTAAAGGCGTTATACGATATATCCGGTGTGGAAGTAGGCCAACATTTCTATTGGCAAATAGGCGGGTTCCAAGTCCATGCCCAAGTACTTATTACTTCTTGGGTTGTAATTGCTATCTTATTAGGTTCAGCCTTTCTAGCCGTTCGGAATCCACAAACCGTTCCAACTGCCAGTCAAAATTTCTTCGAATATGTCCTTGAATTCATTCGAGACGTGAGCAAAACTCAGATTGGAGAAGAATATGGCCCATGGGTTCCCTTTATTGGAACTATGTTTCTTTTTATTTTTGTTTCGAATTGGTCAGGTGCTCTTTTACCGTGGAAAATCATAGAGTTACCTCATGGGGAGTTAGCCGCACCCACGAATGATATAAATACTACCGTTGCTTTAGCTTTGCTCACGTCAGTAGCATACTTCTATGCGGGTCTTTCAAAAAAGGGATTAAGTTATTTCAGTAAATACATTCAACCGACTCCAATTCTTTTACCCATTAACATTTTAGAAGATTTCACAAAACCCTTATCGCTTAGTTTTCGACTTTTTGGGAATATATTAGCCGATGAATTAGTAGTTGTTGTTCTTGTTTCTTTAGTCCCTTTAGTGGTTCCTATACCTGTCATGTTCCTTGGATTATTTACAAGCGGTATTCAAGCTCTTATTTTTGCAACTTTAGCTGCGGCTTATATAGGCGAATCTATGGAGGGACATCATTGACTCGTTTTCGAAATTGTCTTTTTTTTGTAGCTTAGAACAAGGCAATGTATGCGTAACTCAAGATAATCGATTTAGGAAATATACATATACAAACAGAAATCTACAAATACAGAATATACGACTCTTGGTCGTATAAAAAAAAATTACGATATTGGAGGATTGTAGGAAAGAGATCAAAAAAAAAGATCTTTTTCCTAAAATGACTCTTTGGCCTTATTATATCATACTCCCCGTCAACTAATATTCTCTTTATATTGTTTTGTTCATTCAATTCCAATAGCAAATACCAAGAGTGATAATTTGAATAAAAATTCTTATAGTATAACAGAAACAGAACAGGCGGTTGATTAAAAAAAAAGAAACGAAAGATGCTTTCTAAAACGATTCCCTTTTTAGTTGATTTTAGTCAATTCTTCAATTCAACAATTGAACAAAAGAAAATATAATAAATAAGAAATTGCACGGCCATACCTCAATCAAATACTAATATTTAGTTCTATGCAATGATTCGCCCCAATGAATTCGTCTAGTTCGTTTGTATCCATGTTGGATAATGATAAATAAAAGGAATAGAAAAAATTTCTAAAAAAAAAAAGAGAGTCATAAAAAACGAGGTGATTGGGCGAGGGGGACCTATTTAGGTATATGGAATCAAATGCCAACTCTTGTGGATTTATTGAAAGGGGGTTCTAGAATACGATTGACTTTAAGAGACGAATAATACTTTGAATCTAAGATATGAATAGTTGGTTTACGTTCTGGAAGAAAGACATGTATATGGGATATTAGATATTGCTAGTTATATATGAACTAAAGATATATCTAATCCACCCTACTCTTGTGACTCTTATGAATTTCGATAAGGATTCCAATAGAAATTGTTGGATTTCGTCTTTGCTTTGACTGGGAATTGAATCAATAAAAATAAAGAGATAAAATAAAGAAAACGAACGAAGAATTCAAAAAAAAAAGGGTTCCGAAAAAAGAAATGAAAGAACAAAAGTCAAAGTCGTATGGATTCACAAAAATCCTGTGTTGTGCCCGTGTGGATCGGAACTAAAAAAGGGATATCGAAATAGTTTTGATGGTTCAAAAATAATATTATTATTACTCCAATTCGGAGTTCTTAGTTACTTCGGCTGGGTGAACCCTAGTGACGAAATAATTAAGTCATAATTCATTGGACGATTGTATCATTAACGATTTCTTTACTTTTTCTTTATTTTAGTGCGAGGAACTTATTATGAATCCACTGATTTCTGCCGCTTCCGTTATTGCCGCTGGGTTGGCTGTTGGACTTGCTTCTATTGGACCTGGAGTTGGTCAAGGCACTGCTGCGGGCCAAGCAGTCGAGGGGATTGCGAGACAACCCGAGGCGGAGGGAAAAATACGAGGTACTTTATTGCTTAGTCTGGCTTTTATGGAAGCTTTAACAATTTATGGACTGGTTGTAGCCTTAGCGCTTTTATTTGCGAATCCTTTTGTTTAATCCTATAAATAGGAAAGGGAATTGACTTATTTTTTTTTTTCTCGTATTTAGTATATCTGGGTTTCGGGCTTTTTTTGAATTCTATCAAGATTTAACTCCTACAATTGCAAGGACTTATTTGAGGATTTTAAATATAAAAAATAAGCATACCAATTCGCTTTTTTCTTTGCCTTTCTTAGTCTAAAGCTAAAGCAAACCCTCTTTTTAAGGGATGTTGCAACAAACGCAAACGAGGGGTTTTGCAATTGACAGAAGTCCCGGTCCCTAATACTAATACTAAAAAGTATCTTTCTTAGCGGGAATCCCAAATTGCTAATTCAAAGAAAGAAGTTCGAAATCAATTTTTGACTCGGTGTCGAAATAGGCAAATTACTAAAAAAAAAAACAAAGAAATTAAATAAATATCTAAATATTATGGAATTACGTAGAAAAAAAACGCAGTTCTTTGTTTTTTAGTCTATCTAAAAGAGGAGATCATATGAAAAATGTAACCGATTCTTTTGTTTCTTTGATTCACTGGCCATTCGCCGGGAGTTTTGGGTTTAATACCGATATTTTAGCAACAAATCCAATAAATCTAAGTGTAGTGATTGGTGTATTGATCTTTTTTGGAAAGGGAGTGTGTGCGAGTTGTTTATTTCAAGAATAGGCTGGACCCAACCAGCTGCACTTTTTTTTCGTTATAACTAAGGACCAAAGGGAAAAGGGTGCATGATTCCGCGAATTACTTCTGAATCAATTTCAAATCATATTTAAGAACCATAGCATTTCGTGATTTGTTGGTAAATCTATTTTGATTCTCTATGAACCAAACCAATAATGTGGGACCATTAACATGGTTAAAGCTAAAGTTTGAAGTCCAGACAAAGCACGGTACTCTTTCTACTACTATCTTTTACTCTAGAATCGAAATGTTTTCCAAATGAATAATTAATAATAATTGGAATTTTTTTTTTTCGATATAAAACACTCATGTTGATAAAAAAATTTGAGACTTTTAGTGGTATGGGAAATTTGATTGGAAAATATTGAAAAATTGGTATTTCAAACACCCCTTTTTGTGCTGAATCGATGACCTATGTATAAAGTAAGAAGAATTCTTTGGATTTGAAGAAAAAAAGAAACAACTTTGCTGACAATTATCTATTTTGATTTGGTCAGAAGAGTCCTCCACAATTCCGGTCTTGGATTAGGGATCAGTCACAAGATTCCTTTTTGAATATGAATAGAGAAGAGAGAGAGGATAGGCTCAT